ACCCTCTGGTAAAATAAGAACAGCCCCCACATTCAGGGCTCCTTTTTTACCATTAGCAAGAACTTGTTTCACTTGCATATCATAAGGAATTCGAACAACTGCTTCAAATACAGTATCGGGAAGTACCGCTTGCGGAACCTCAATATCCACCGGTTTATTAGCTAAATGGCAATTGGCGCATACAATACGTCCAGTCGCTTCTCGTGGATTTTCATAACCCTGCTGTGCAAAAATGGGATATGCATTTGAAATGGATGTACGAGTGATGATATATATCATGAGCGATATGGAAATAGATCGAGTAATTTGTTCCTTTATCCAAGAAAAAGTATTTCTAGTTTGCATGGTCCAACCATTGATCCCGAAAATATATTTATACAATAAATTTGGGTAGGTCACTAATGGAGTTTCCTATCCACGATTCTGTTATTTACTGGAATAATTTGTTTTGACTCGATTAATATATATAGGAATATAGGATGAATCTCCGGGATGGGTAGAAATAGAAAGCGATTTTCAATGCTTTGCTTATGTACAACTGCAAAGTAAGAAACATTCTAATTGGATTAGGTAGATAATTTTTCAGTCATTCATTGAATGATAAATCACTACAAGTGACGGAGATACGCGATTTAAATAACGGAAAATCCAATATTTTAAAATTGTATCTAGAATGACTGGAAAAGTGGAAACAAGGCCAGATATAATTTGATCATTATGAACAAATCCAAAATCCTTGTAGACAAAGCCAATCATCAGTTCCCAACCATGGGGCGAATGAAATCCGATACATAAATCAGTTAATAAAAGAAGAGAAAAAGCTTTTATTGTGTCACTTAAGTTATATAGGAATTCTTGAGCCCAAGAATTAAGAATAACGAGTTCTTTATTACCCAAAATAGAATAACCACTTAGAATAATGAAACATATTATATTTGTCGAGAAGTGCAAAATCGTATGAATACGACCCTCGTTGTGTATCTTCATTAATTGGATTGTTTCTTTGTGAATTCCTATACGAAGGTTTTGTAGATGTGTCTCCGAGTATTCCTTGATCATTTCCTCTAAGAAGAGGAGTTCCTCTAATTCTATGAATTTTTCTAGAATACTCTTTTCTTCAAGATCATTCAAAAAAGTTTCGGATTGCCTAGTGTTCCACCAATTAGTAACCCATGATTCCAGACTTTTTTGAAAGGAGAGAGAAATCCACCAGGGCAAAAATACTATAGATGCAAGATATAAAAGAGGAGTGAATGCTTTCTTTTTTGCCATTTTTTCATCTGTGAATTGTTAATGAACCCATCTCATTCGTCGACTCTATGTAATCTAATATTTCTCTCACGCATAGTTCTATTACAAGTTATCAAACCTATGAATCTATTCACTCTTTTTTATTTGTGATTTCGTGGTTAGGCCTTGAATCTAGAAAAAAATACGGAAAAAGATGAAAAATTCGAATGAATATATATGAATAAATAATATAATAAAAATTGTTTCCCTATATCTCAATCAGTTAAATTCGAAGCATATATCTCTTTTCGATGAACGCCCGGAAAAACCACTTTAAATAATGAATATGAATAGTATTCAGATTTTGAGACAAAAGAACTCCTTTTCTATCATTCTCCTTTTCTATCATTATATAAAAAAAACCTCTAATATTTCAAAAAATTTAACTGACTATGAGTAGTCATCGATAGAATAATTGAGGTAATTTTCTGAAAAATATTGTGAAAAATGAGTGACAAAAAACGACATAAATAAATTGGCTACATTATAAGAGATCCAAATTTTTCGTCATTAAGGAGCACAAAAAGTCTAAAAAGAAGCTTCAAAAAAATTACAAGATATGATCTATCTGAATCTAAAGTTTCAATTCCAACAACTAAAAAGGGGGAATTTCCTTATTTCGAAATGGTTGATTATGAGATTCTCTTTTTTTCTTATTTTTTTATTTAATATATAATCGAGTTGTGTATGTGTATATTTCGATACATATAAAAGATCCCCCAAAAAGGTTTTTTTATACTTGTTCCATATATGTCTGCTTTGACTCGAATGAATGTTCTGAAGAAACCCCAATTAAGTTATTTTATAGAAAAAGAGGATTCTTGCTTTTTTGCCCTCCCGCGAGAAAGCATTAATTTCTCAGCTGATTTCTTAAAATACTTCAATAGGTACACGCAAGAAATAAGCCAATTCAGCAGCTTTTTGTTCCATTTCCCGTGGAGTAAAATTCTCATCAGTACGAGTCAATGGAATGGCTCCCTGGCCTCTGATATCCATATAAAGGACACGACGAGCATAAATACCCTCTTTAACTTCTATTCTGACGGACTGAATATCTTTTATAAGAAATCGGAGGAAGACCCGACGATTTTTTCCAGGGAATCCCCAACGAAAGATACACACTATTCCGTCTTTTCTATCAAATCGATCATAACCACTACCTACATTCCACGAAATTGTGCACCACAAATAGGAGCTAATAAAAAGACCCGCGATCCCATAGAAAGACATCACAATCCCTTGTGGAAAAAAAACTATTTGCTGAGACGGAAATAAAGATATCAAATTTCTACCAAGATAACTCGAGGTTCCAACCAACAAGAATCCTAATGAACCTAAAAAAAGGATAACAGCCCAGCAGAAATTACTTGTTTTTCGAGCCCCCGTTATAGGTTCTATCCATATATGTTCTGATCGACAACTCATACTTGATCCGGTTGCTTTTTTTGGAATTGAGAGAATACCCCAAATGAATTTGCCGTTTATTTCCGAAGTAACTCGCATCAACTAGCACTAGTTTGATGTGAACCTTTAGGAGTAATTCATTAAATTGGTTAGATCTAAACTAATAACACACCCTTCGTATGACTCACTAAAGATAGCCACATGTATATAGATAGACCAACTTTACAGTTCAGCTATTCGGCGATTCGGGTCTATTTGAAACTAGCTAATAGCATTTTGGGGAGATTTCGACGGAAGCCTCTTATACCATATTTAGCTAAATGGATATCTGTGTTATGATACAAGCGTCAGTTTTGAAAAAAAAAAGATAATATTTTGCGCCCTCGGCTCTAAACAATCTTGTTTTTTTGAACATGAAGAAATAAAGAAGCCATTGCGATTGCCGGAAATACTAGGCCTACTAAAGGGACCAAAACAGAGGGAAAATTAAGAGTTGTCATAGAATGGGTACCTCGATTTACTATTTGTACCTGTTATTATTATTTAGATTTTATATTTATTATTTATAATATATATTATTTATAATATAAAGATATCTTATCTTATTATATAATATATATAAAGATCTTACTTATATCTTATATATATTTAATTTATTTATTATTTATTATACTTATATCTTACTTATATATATAATATAATAAAAATATAATAATATAATATATAGTATTTATATTTATATTATAATAATTTGATTTGATTATAATTTGATAATTCTAAAGATTATAATTTGATAATTCTAAATTGGAATTATTACTACTTAAAATTTTTATTAATATCTATATCTATTAAGAATTAATTATTAATTAAAAATAATATAAGTATCTACTATCTAAGTCTAAGTGAGTATATAATGTAGTTTTTCATCTTTCTACATGAAAAATTTGAGAGGATATGGATGAGATATTATTTTCTTCATTTTTTGCTCTTGTCTTCGAATTTCATTCACTAAGCAAAAAGTTTTTTTTAATGAATTAGATTCTATTTATATTGATTATTCTATTTATATTGATTCAAGGGTTTGTTAGAATCCCATCCAGCAGGGATTCTTAGTCAAAATAGGATTATCGTACGCTATAGAAAGATAAAAAATTCTATACTATATTTTCTAGATTTTAATTTAATTATATATGACGAGAAGAAGATTTTTTTATTTGCCTAATTTCACGAAAAAAAGAATTTCATCTTTTATCTTGTTAATAGAGACTTCTTGATCAATAATCAGGAATATAGAAAAAGGGTCAAATTTCCGATTTTATGTGACTTTTGATTCGTTATACAATTAGATCTTATGTCAACAAAGAAAACCCATTCGTCTCAATTTCACTTGTATTCCGATAAACGAATTACTTGTTTGCTCAAAATAATGGACTTAATGTTCTAATTTTGATTCAAAGGAAAGAAAGTGTGGAGTTGAAATAACTCACTCAGAACGCCTTTTAAAGGATTACGTGGTACGATTAGATCGAATAAACCCTTCTGGAATAAATACTCAGACGCTTGTGAACCTTCGGGTACTGTTTTATTCAATGTTTGTTCAATTACTCTTTTACCCGCAAAGGCAATGTAGGCATTGGGTTCGGCAATAATGATATCCCCCAACATACCAAAACTGGCTGTCACCCCACCAGTAGTAGGAGATGTAAGGATTGGTACATAGAATAACTTTTTATTTGATTGATAATCATATAAAGCAGAAGATATTTTAGCCATTTGCATCAAGCTCAAACTTCCTTCTTGCATACGTGCCCCTCCGGAAGCACACACTATAATAAGAGGTAGAAATTCTTTAGTAGCATATTCAATCAAACGGGTAATTTTCTCCCCGACTACGGATCCCATACTACCCCCCATAAACTGAAAATCCATAACCCCTATTGCTACGGAAATACCGTTTAATTGCCCTATGCCTGTTTGAACAGCCTCGGTTAATCCTGTCTTTCTTTGATAAGAATCGATACGATTTTTATAAGGCTCCTCCTCCGAATGAAATTGAATGGGATCCAGAGAAACCATGTCTTCATCCATAGGCTCCCAAGTACCCCGATCGATCGAAAGTTCGATTCTATCAGAACTACTCATTTTCAAATGATATCCACATTGTTCACAAAGATTCATTTTTGATTTAAAAAATTTCTTATAATTTAATCCATAACAATTTTCGCATTGAACCCACAAATGCTTGTATTTTTGAGTTACATCCAGATTAGTAGAACTTTGTCGTATACTCCTTCCGGCTTTTTTAC